AAGGGAAGGAGTGTTTTTAAATAGTGTGTTTGTTTTAAGATATTATACAATCAATCAAAGAAATGTATCCAATCCAAAGAGAAAGGTAAGGATTTCTTTTAGGAAATAGATTAAAGAAAAAAAACAGGATTCAAGCCCCCCAAAAAAATAAAAAATGAGATATTTTCATATATTTTTTGTATCGTTTTGGCGACATGGCCGAGCGGTAAGGCGGGGGACTGCAAATCCTTTTTCCCCAGTTCAAATCTGGGTGTCGCCTGATCAACAAAAAAATAGGAATACCTTATTCTGTTTTGCTAAGATAACTTGACAAATCTTTTTCCAGCAGAAGTAAGGGACTCTTGATACTTGCTTGATGCTATAAGCATCTGGCGGTTCTGTTCTCTAAAATGAAAATGCTGTAAATCCTTGCGTCTAGGCTTCAATTCACGGAAAGATTATATTAGTGAATTTTGAATGAAAAAGAATCGTTAAATCTTGATATGACAGCTGTTATTAATGTAGTGTTTCTTAACTGGGTCTTCAATTAATTTGGATAGACGAACGAGGAATTTAATTATTAGTTGCGGAAAGGTCGAAAGATATTTTATTCGTATACGAACTCATGAAATTCTATGTGTGCTCCTGCAATCAATTTAATATTGATTGAAGAGATAATTGTCTTTAATGTAATAGACTATCTTCTGATTGTTTCACATAGACAAGCAGGAGACGTAACGTAAGGATTAGCTAAAATGCGAAATTAGGAGTATGTGATAGATAGTGATCTATCTTGACTCTATATTTTGATACTTTTGACTTAATGTAATGAAATGAAGGTCAACAAAAAAAAGACTAGGTCTTATTATTACTACATGTTAGTACCATTCCCTTGAAACTTCCAGGGGTGTATCTACGTATTTTGCTTGTGCTTAATGTTTTCCGATTCTACTAGAAATCATATAATAAACTGTTATAATTGTGAGTTTATTGGATTGTTTCATCAACGGTGTTGGGTTAGAATCCCCTTTTGACTCTTCGCCAGGGATTCCACTATTATTATTAATTATTAATGAACATAATAATGATTAGTGACCAATAATGGAATAATTCCTTCATATTTATAGAGATAGGGGATATAATTCACATGGATATAGTAAGTCTCGCTTGGGCTGCTTTAATGGTAGTCTTTACATTTTCTCTTTCACTCGTAGTATGGGGTAGAAGTGGACTCTAGAAGTACTACTAATTGAGTTGAAGAATCAAACTCAAACCATATCAATTGTTTTATAGATCGTTCTGCAAAGTCCTTTTTATTTTACTTTTTTATTTGTTTTTGGTTTCCCCCTCTTTTTTTTTACTGTTCAAAGATAAAAAAAGAAATAGTTATGTTATTAAGTATATACAGACTTCCTATAGGAAACAACATAGACATAGTGGTTGTCCAACGATATACTACACATAAATATACTACACATAATAAAATATTGCCTTGGGCAAGTCACATATTGCGCGTTCCCGCTTTTTTTATTCTTTTAGAGATTTTATTTATGTTATGCTTGCTTTATCGAACTCATTTCATATCATGGTTCAAACGTTAAAAATCAGTGGGCTTTACTAATCCTTTTCGAAATCAAAAGAGGTTCCCATGGAACTGAACCACTGGATCATCTGTCAACTGCTCAATCAATTACTTCTTCGGAATACTAAAAAAAGATTATGTGATTTTCTTGTTATTAATTTTAATAATTATTAAAGGCCTATACTCTTTTTTTCCTTCATCGATTTGATTCTTTCAATGGATATCGTGATTCATATTGAATAGAATCAGAAATTCTAGGAATTCGAATCGTAAGAGTAAGAATTGCCCTTCGATTTTTTCAGATTGATGATTGGAATCAACACAAATTAAATAGATGAAGCAAAGAAATCGAATTGGTACGTTATGTAAATACATTACATATATGTAATTGATATCTATATGTAATTGATATCTATATGTAATTGATATCTATGAAGATACATATTGTAGATTGATCTATATTAAACCCCTATCTTTATACAGTACGACTTTATATACTACAATAACAATAATAAATATGGTAGAAAGATTTATATATTTCTTTCTACCATACTATCGAATCTCATAGAATACTGATGATTCTAGTCCGCTTATTTCATTTAAGACACTAAATTTGAATACTTTTCATTTTCTTTTTTCTTTTCAAGCATTGAGAAGAACTAAGCAGTCAAGTTTCATTCAAATGAATCATTTTGGCTGACTGTTTTTACGTATATTATAAGTAAAAAAGCAGTAGGAACTAGAATGAACAGTGCAGTAGCAATAAATGCGAGAATATTTACTTCCATAATCTAATCGTTTCATTTTTAGTTAATTCGCAATAACTCGGGATTGAATCCCATAGAGCTGATAAATCTTTCGGCTGTAAATCCAATATTCAATGGGATGAATTACATCTCGATGATATCAAATCGGAGCAATATCATGAATAACAATATCTGAACTATAAAATTGATTCATCGTCGAGAATTAAATAGTATAACATAGGAAGATCTTTTATACATACCGAATTCCAATTTTTATTCCTGATCCGATCAAGAATTTCTTTACTTTATCATTCTTTTCCATTCTTTCTTTTCTATAAGCTACGCCCCCCTTTGTACAATCATCTGATGAAATATCATATGACCGCCTTTATACTTACTTACATTGGTTATAAAAAATCCCAATAAAATAACCAATAGAAGCGAAATGTAAAAAAGGAAGAAGTTTAGTTCTAACCCCCCCTTTTTTAATGATATAATCTTCTTTGGAAAACAAAGAAGGAGTATAATAAGGAGAGTCCGGGTATAAAAAAATCGAGTATTTCATCAAATTCATTAAAAAGTTTGTTCTTTCTTCGGCAAGAACCTTAAACTTAAAAAAGATTATTCATTCTCTCACAAAGAGAGATAGCCCTTGCTAAGAGAAATGGGATCCTTCTTTGAGCTTTATTTTATTAATATCCTATTTCCTTGGATTAATTATGAGATGCATATATCAAAAATTCAGTGTGAAATTTGAATTAGATAAATTGTTTCAAATTCACATTAATAATTGAAATTAGTAATTGAGGTTACAAAAAATCGGAGCCCTAAAGGGATATACTTTTCATCTTAAAAGTATTATATCAAAGTTACTATGTTAAATTCTTTTTTGTATCGTACAAATTCCATTTGTGTATAGACTCCTGGAAACATATAGTACCCTATTTCACAGATCGGGAATAATCGAAAAAGCCAGACTCCGTACGGTATCTCTTGGAATCCTGAATATGATTCTACCAATAATTGTACTAATCTACATATGTCTTTCTCCTATCAATCGGGACTAGTTGAATAAATGGGAATTTCCATATTTCTTTAATGAGAAATGTGAAACTAATAAATAAATAAAATAAGAGATTAGAGGGTATCCCACTTGGGAATGAGATTCTGCTATGTGTTCTCCTTTTCACAGCAAATGCAGATGTATTTTTTTATTGGAATTGGATCCGTCGGGACTGACGGGGCTCGAACCCGCAGCTTCCGCCTTGACAGGGCGGTGCTCTGACCAATTGAACTACAATCCCAAGGAAATAAAGTGTACATCATACATATTCTTATGATTTCATTCAAATCCTTTATTTTTTATATATTTTATTTCGATTTTCGATATTTAGATTAGAATAATAACAGAAACGCGAGTTATATATTGGATATCCACACGGATATGCACTTTAGCGGGAGCGTCTCAGGGATTGTTAATAATCCTTTTATTTTTTATAATTTGATTAAGAATCAAATAAATCTTTCAATAAAAAAAAAAAGAGTTTTTTTATTTATATTTATTCTTTATTTGATTCTTTTCCTTAGACTTTATAGTTTCAGATCGTTATATGAATCTAGTATGAATCTATATCATTAGCAAGCAAGATCAGAATTTGTGAGATAAAATAAAGAGAGCAAATGAACAGCAGTAAAATATATCAGAAAATTGTAGTTTTTTTTATTCTTCCGTATTCCGATCAGGCATTTCTGGGGAACAACAAATTCTATCATTTCGTGGTGGATCGGCGAATTATTGGGCCGAGCTGGATTTGAACCAGCGTAGACATATTGCCAACGAATTTACAGTCCGCCCCCATTAACCGCTCGGGCATCGACCCGGGAAGAATAAATTCCAGGCTTATTGATAATCCATGATCAACTTCCTTTCGTAGTACCCTACCCCCAGGGGAATTCGAATCCCCGCTGCCTCCTTGAAAGAGAGATGTCCTGAACCACTAGACGATGGGGGCATACTTGCCCGATCGTCATCATACTATATTCATAGTATGAACAGTTTTTTGAAATTGTCAATATAATGTGGTATGATTAAAGGTATGATTAAATCTGAAAGATCTTTCTCTCTTTCATGATTTCATAGAATCTTTTGATTCGTATTTATGAATCATTCATTCTAATTACCCTTCCATTTTTTTTTTTTAATATTATTTTCATTAATTTAATATTATTTTCATTAAATAGATTCTATTTCATTTTAAATATTATATTTAAATATTATTAAATATTTTTAATGAATTAGAAATAGAATTCTATCAAAGAATAAAATAAATAAAAAAAGAAATCTAAGAATAAATAGATATTAATTATAAATCGATATTATTAAAACGATATTTATATGAAATATTGAATATTAAAAAAAAATAAATAAAATAATAAACTAAATAGGATAGGTAGAATAGAAATAATACGAGGTATAGGACCTTTTTGGAATGATTGGTCTGGCAGACCAGAAAGGGGAATTAAACTTCATTTCTTACACTTTCATTCATTGATTCATTCATTTTGTTAAGATTAGATAGACATATTTCTATCTTACACTAAGCCAGGAAGTTCAAAAAAAAAAGATAAATCTGAAAATTTGGGAAGAGGGATAGGGATCAACAAGTTATTGAAAATTGTTTTTCTCGAATAAT